TTCCATGGGGGGTATACATTTTTTTTTTACAAAATTTCTGTAAGTTCGAAGTTGAACTTAATTGAAAAAGTCAAGCAATTCTATTTGTTCATAAGAAATTTGTCCCCCGCCATACTTTCTTTCCCTCCGTTTGTCCACTACCGCGCCCGAACCTAAGCAAAGGAAGTCCAAAAGACAGACCCGAATAAAGAATAATATAGTAATCTTTGACAAAACAAATAAGAAGAAAAATGATTCTTACTTGGATACAAGAAGAATTGACTTCGATACAAGAAGAATCGACACAAGAAAAAGGCTTTTTTGCCTTTTTCTTGTGCCCAATAAAGGATTAAGAAGACGCGCAATTCCCCCTAAAAAGACTTGTTCCTTTTATTGTTCTCGTCTCTGCCTTGGATCCTCTTTTTTTGCATGAGATAGAAATAAGGAATTCCAAAAATCGAGGCTTTTTTTTTAACTTGATGGTAAGAAATCCCAGGATCTAGAAATTCATTTCGTACAGTTGAACCTTTTCAAACTGTTTCTTTTTGAGAACCAAAAAAACTTGTGCCAAAATAACAGATGCGAAGAAGAACAAAAGCCCTTGGACGCGCAATGGATCCTGAAGCACTATTTCTGCATCCCCCTGACCAAACCCTCCTACATTAGGATTGCTTGTTAACGGTTGATCAAGCTTGATCGATTCCCCCTCTGAAACAAGAAGTTCGGGCCCGGGAGGTATAATATCAATAACTTGGCGTCCATCCGACGCATCGACTATGGATATTTCATATCCCCCCTTTTCTTTACGTAGTATTTTTTTTACTATACCCGTTGACGTAGCATTATAGACCGTATTGTTACTCTTGCTACCATCAGGATAGATCTGTCCCCTTCCTCGATTTCCCCCTACATATATGGGATATTTTAAGAAATGAACGTCTTTTTTCGTAGCGGGATCGGGGGAAAGAATGGGAAAGACAATTTCACTATATTTCTTACCGGGAACAGGGCCTATCACAAGAATATTTTTTTTATTGGGACTATAATTCTGAAAAGAGAGATTTCCTATCTTTTCTTTCAACTCAGGAGAAATACGGTCGGGCGGCGCTAATTCGAATCCCTCGGGCAAAATAAGAACAGCACCCACATTCAACCCTCCCTTTTTCCCATTAGCAAGAACTTGTTTCAGCTGCATATCATAAGGGATTCGAAGAACTGCTTCAAATACAGTATCAGGAAGCACTGCTTGGGGAACTTCAATATCTACGGGCTTATTAGCTAAATGGCAATTGGCACATACAATTCGTCCAGTTGCTTCCCGCGGGTTTTCATAACCCTGCTGCGCAAAAATGGGATATGCATTTGAAATAGATGCGCGAGTTATTACGTATATCATGATCGATACAGAAATCGATCGAATCATCTGTTCCTTTAACCAAGAAAAAGTATTTCTATTTTCCATGTCCAATCGCGGATCCCGGAATTTCTACAATAAATTGGATAGGTAGCTAAACTAATCTAGTTCCCTATACACGAGTCTGTTGTCATTCTATTGCAACAGTTGTACTGGAATGAAATGATGAATACCTTAAGCAGGTAGAAATAGAAAGAATTTTGCTAAAAAGGAAAAGGGCTTTCTTTCTAAAGGAAGAAATATGCTAATTTGATTAATATTAGGAAATCCAATGAGTGAGTTTATGCTTCACTAATTGAATGATAAATGACTACAAGTGAAGGAGATAGACGGTTTAAACAAAAAAAGACCCAAAATTTTAAACACGTGTCTAGAATAACAGGAAAACTACAAACAAAAATAGTGAAAATTAGCTCGTTAGGAGCCCATCCAAGATTGTTGTAGACCCAACGAATTAGTAGTTCCCAACCGCGGGTGGAGTGAAATCCAACAAAAAAATCAGTAACTAAAAGAATAAAAAAAGCTTTTATTGAGTCATTTAAGTTATAGAAAAATTCCTGAGCCCAAGAATTCAAAATGACAAGTTCTTCTTTACCCAGAAAAAAAGAACCACTTAGAATAGCCAAACAGATTATATTTGTTGAGAAATGCAAAATGATATGAAGATGGTGCTCATTATCTATTTTGGCCAATTGTATTATTTCCCTGTGTATTCCTATAGGAAGTTTTTGTACATGTGTCTTCGGTTTCTCTTTTATCATTTCGTCCAAGAGAAAAACTTCTTCTAATTCTATGAATCCTTCTAGAATCCTTTTCTCTTGAATATCAGTTAAGAAAGTTTCGGATTGCCCGGTATTCCACCAATTCTTAATCCAAAGTTCCAGACATTTGTTAAAAGAGAAAGAGACTCCCCAGGGCAAAAGTACGATAAATACAAGATATAGGAAAGAAGGCAATGCTTTCTTTTTTTTCATTTTTGATCTGTAAATTGAGTTGTTAATGAATCCGCTTCATTCGCCGACTCTATTTCATTCGCTGAATATATATGATATTTCTTTTCTTTGAAGCAAAAATTCTATAACAAGGTATGAGACCTTGTTTTTGTATCTATTTCTCTTTTTGTATACTAGTACTAGTGGAATTTCATTGTATTGGGTTCTTTCTTAGATCTAAATGGAGTGGAATAGAGAAATAAAAAAAAGGCCTTTTATATAAAAATGGAAGAATATTATGCCATATATCTCACTTGGACAAAACAAATTAAAATAAAAGAAATTTTCTCTTATCCTCGTTTGTTCCTTCCTTTAGATAAATACTCGAAATAGATAAATACTCGAAAATCCCCTTACAATTGCAAGGCAATTGGTACTCAAAATACTTCAATTGGTACGCGCAAGAAATAGGCCAATTCGGCAGCTTTTTGTTCAATTTCTCGTGGAGTAAAAAACTTCTCATCAGTACGAGTCAAGGGAATGACCCCCTGGCCCCGGATTTCCATATAAAGGATACGACGAGGATAAAGACCCTCTTTAACCTGAATTCTAATTGATTGGATATCCCGCACAAGGAATCGAAGGAAGATGCGACGTTTTATTCCAGGGAATCCCCAACGAAAAATGCACACTATTCCCTCTTTTCTATCAAATCGGTCATAACCACTGCCTACATTCCACAAAATAGTGCACCACAAATAGGAGCTAATGAATAGGCCCGCGATTCCGTAGAAAGACATCACGACCCCCTGTGGAAAAAAAAGAATTTGTTGAGATGGAAGTACAGATATCATATTCTTACCAAGATAACTGGAAGCCCCAACCGCTAAGAATCCTAATGAACCTAGAAAAAGAATACAGGCCCAGAAAAAATTACCTCTTTTTCGAGAACCTTTTAGAAGTTCTATCCATATGTGTTCTGATCGCCAATTCATATTAGATATACTAAATCCAGTAGCGGTCAATTGAAATTGAGAGAATAAGCTAAATGATTTTGACTTTACTTTTTTTGATTCTGAAATAGCCCTCAGTACCTAGTACTCCTGTGAAATAATTGGTTAGATACATTGACTTTCTATTCAAAAAAAATTCTCGGATCCACTTAAAAAAAAACTCGCTATACTCGGCTACGCATATGCATTTATGCTCGTAGCCTATATCTGCATCCATAGATGTTTTTCATTTGTGTGTAGAAAGAGCTACATACCCCATCATATTATATTACTTACACAAAAAAATATCTGTATTATGATCCTGGAAATACATTAATAAAATTTTGCCCCGTCGTTTCTAGACAATCTTATTTTTCTGCACATAAAGAAATAAGGAAGCCATTGCAATTGCCGGAAATACTAAGCCTACTAAAGGCACGAAAATAGAGGGTAAGTTAAAATCTGTCATAGAATATGTGTCTCAATTCAAATTTACTATTTCTATCTAAATTTACTATTTCTATCTATTCGAAATATATCTTAAGATTCTTATGATATAATTAAGTATATCTATTATAAGGAATATTGACTATTCTATTTTTTAGTTTACAAAATAAAGATTTTTGATAGAATACTATTTTTTTTTTAATACTTTAGTATTCTAAAGTATTAAAAAAAAATGAATGGAATGGAGAATAAGAAAATAGCAAAAAAGGGGCACTAATGATAAATATTTGATTTTTCTTTTCCCATTCTCATCGCCTTTCTATCCTTCTAATCGAACTTGAAATTGGATTCAAAAAAAAGCTATTGTAAAAATAAAAGAAATACCTCTTTCAGAATACCCTTTAATTTAACCTTTAATTTAAAAAGTAGAAGTGGAATAGAATACCCAGTTGAAGGGTAATGATCATACGTCTGTAATGCATTGTATGTCTCAGAATAGGTCCCATTCTTCTACCCTTTCCGGGTAGTCGATGGCTATTCACAGCTACTACCTTAACACCAAAGAAGAGTTCGACCCAATGCTTTATTTCTGTCTTAGTGAATCCCGATTCGACATTAAAAGTATATTGATTCTTTCCCAATAAACGAAGACTCTTTTCTGTAAATACTGCGTATTTGATTCCATTATCGTACGATAATACTATATTTTTATTTTTCTTTCTATTTGTTTATTGTATTATACCTTTCTATATTCTAGATATATAGAATAGAAGAATCTCGATTTGTCAAGTCTCATGATCGTATCAAGATCCATTTAAATTCGGCTCAATCTTTTTTTTTTTTAGATTGAGCCGAATTTAATTGCAATCAATTAATAAAGAAGAATTACTGCATTTCGTAACTTATTTTTTCTCTTTCTATTTTGCTTCTTTTTTATTTTATTTAGACCTTCTTTATATCCAGTTTTATCTACTTAATCTATGGTATCCACCGGCGCGAACTCAAATTTGATCGCCTTCCATACTTCACAAGCTGCGGCTAGTTCAGGACTCCATTTGCAAGCTGCTTTGATAATTTCATTACCTTCACGAGCAAGATCGCGCCCTTCGTTACGAGCTTGTACACAGGCTTCTAAAGCCACACGATTAGCTGCTGCACCAGGTGCATTCCCCCAAGGATGTCCTAAAGTTCCTCCACCAAATTGTAATACAGAATCGTCTCCAAAGATTTCGGTCAGAGCTGGCATATGCCAAACATGAATACCCCCTGAAGCCACCGGTATAACACCTGGCATGGATACCCAGTCCTGAGTGAAAAAGATACCGCGAGAACGATCTTTTTCAATAAAATCATCACGCAATAAATCAACAAAACCTAAAGTTATTTCGCGTTCCCCTTCTAACTTACCTACTACTGTACCGGCGTGGATATGATCTCCCCCCGACATACGCAATGCTTTAGCTAATACACGGAAATGCATACCATGATTTTTCTGTCTATCAATAACTGCATGCATTGCTCGGTGAATGTGAAGAAGTAGGCCGTTGTCGCGGCAATAATGAGCCAAACTAGTATTTGCGGTGAATCCTCCAGTTAAGTAGTCATGCATTACAATAGGAACCCCTAATTCCCTTGCAAATACAGCTCTCTTAATCATTTCTTCGCATGTACCTGCAGTCGCATTCAAGTAATGCCCCTTGATTTCACCAGTTTCGGCTTGTGATTTATAAATTGCTTCGGCACAAAAGACAAAACGGTCTCTCCAGCGCATAAATGGTTGTGAGTTTACGTTTTCATCATCTTTGGTAAAATCAAGTCCACCACGTAGACACTCATAACACGCTCTACCGTAATTTTTTGCGGATAATCCCAATTTTGGTTTAATAGTACATCCCAATAAAGGACGACCATACTTGTTCAACTTATCCCTTTCAACCTGGATACCATGAGGCGGGCCTTGGAAAGTTTTTGAATAAGTAGGGGGAATTCGTAGATCCTCCAAACGTAGAGCGCGTAAGGCTTTGAAACCAAATACGTTACCCACAATGGAAGTAAACATATTAGTAACAGAACCCTCTTCAAATAGGTCTAATGGATAAGCTACATAACAGATATATTGATCTCCCTCCCCAGGAACGGGCTCGATGTGATAGCATCGTCCTTTGTAACGATCAAGACTGGTAAGTCCATCAGTCCAAACAGTTGTCCATGTACCAGTAGAAGATTCCGCAGCTACTGCAGCCCCCGCTTCTTCAGGCGGAACCCCGGGCTGAGGAGTTACTCGGAATGCTGCCAAGATATCAGTATCCTTGGTTTCGTACTCCGGGGTGTAGTAAGTCAATTTATAATCCTTAACACCAGCTTTAAATCCAACACTTGCTTTAGTTTCTGTTTGTGGTGACATAAGTCCCTCCCTACAACTCATGAATTAAGAATTCTCACAACGACAAGGTCTACTCGATATGGATTAGGCGTAAATGAAACCTTTGCAAAAATCTAAAAAAAAAGATATTCAATTAATATAAACTCATTAAATAAAAAAAGGAGTATGCTTAAGTTAATGAATATGTTTCATTCATATACAATGGGTGCATCCTGTGTACGTTCTATCCTATAGGAATTCCACTATAGGAATTCGATAGGAATTGAGTTGTTGTTATGGTGAGTTGTTGTTATGGTAAGTTAAGACGGTTCGTTATTAAACCGTGGATTTGATTCACCAAATCCATCATTATTGTATATTCTTTGATAGATATAGCGCAACCCAAACCAATCCCTAATCCTTATTTTGAAATTTTCAAATTTCTTAATAGGCCCCTTTGATATTTTGAATCTAAATACCTAAATACTAAGAAAATTCTCTGTTGACAGCAATCTATGCTTCACAGTAGTATATATTTTGTATATCGAAGTCCTAGATAGGAAAGTAGAGTAGGCACAGATCCTTCACAAAAGGCGAAATTTATATGAAAAAAAAAGATTGATTGAACTTTCCAACGGACTCATTCCATAAGTACACGATTGAATGGGATTCGCTTGGGCAACGAAATCAAGTGCTAGTCCCCTTTTCTTTGTTATTGAATTAACTAATTAATTTCCTTTTGACTTTTGGATTTTTGGCTATTTTTTTTGATTTGATTTGGCATTATTCAACAAAAAGAAAAAGAAAAATTTCGACAAATTCCTTTTTTTTGAAAATTATGTGATAATTATGAGAACCAATCCTACTACTTCGCGCCCCGGGGTTTCCACAATTGAAGAAAAAAGCGTAGGGCGTATTGATCAAATTATTGGACCCGTGCTGGATATCACTTTTCCCCCGGGCAAGTTGCCTTATATTTATAACGCTTTGATAGTCAAGAGTCGAGACACTGCCGATAAGCAAATTAATGTTACTTGTGAGGTACAACAATTATTAGGAAATAATCGAGTTAGAGCTGTAGCTATGAGTGCTACAGACGGATTGATGAGAGGAATGGAAGTGATTGACACGGGAGCTCCTCTGAGTGTTCCAGTCGGTGGAGCTACTCTCGGACGAATTTTTAACGTTCTTGGGGAGCCTATTGACAATTTGGGTCCTGTAGATACTAGTGCAACATTCCCTATTCATAGATCTGCGCCTGCCTTTATCGAGTTAGATACGAAATTATCTATCTTTGAAACAGGTATTAAGGTGGTCGATCTTTTAGCTCCTTATCGACGTGGAGGAAAAATCGGACTGTTTGGGGGGGCAGGAGTAGGTAAAACAGTACTCATCATGGAATTAATCAATAACATTGCTAAAGCTCATGGAGGCGTATCCGTATTTGGCGGAGTAGGGGAACGGACTCGTGAAGGAAATGATCTTTATATGGAAATGAAGGAATCTGGAGTAATTAATGAAAAAAATATTGAGGAATCCAAGGTAGCTCTAGTCTATGGCCAAATGAATGAACCACCGGGAGCTCGTATGAGAGTTGGTTTAACTGCCCTAACTATGGCGGAATATTTCCGAGATGTTAATAAGCAAGACGTGCTTTTATTCATCGATAATATCTTTCGTTTTGTTCAAGCAGGATCGGAAGTATCCGCCTTATTAGGGAGAATGCCCTCTGCAGTGGGTTATCAACCTACCCTTAGTACAGAAATGGGTTCTTTGCAAGAAAGAATTACTTCTACCAAAAAGGGATCCATAACTTCGATCCAAGCAGTTTATGTACCTGCGGACGATTTGACCGACCCTGCTCCTGCCACAACATTTGCACATTTGGACGCTACTACCGTACTTTCCAGAGGATTAGCTTCCAAGGGTATTTATCCCGCAGTAGATCCTTTAGATTCAACCTCAACTATGTTACAGCCTCGGATCGTTGGCAACGAACATTATGAAACTGCGCAAAGAGTTAAGGAAACTTTACAACGTTACAAAGAACTTCAGGACATTATCGCAATTCTTGGGTTGGATGAATTATCGGAGGAGGATCGTTTAACTGTAGCAAGAGCACGAAAAATAGAGCGGTTCTTATCACAACCGTTCTTTGTGGCAGAAGTTTTTACCGGTTCTCCAGGAAAGTATGTTGGTCTTGCAGAAACAATTAGGGGATTTCAACTAATCCTTTCCGGAGAATTAGACGGCCTACCCGAACAGGCTTTTTATTTGGTGGGGAATATCGATGAAGCTAGCACGAAAGCTATAAACTTAGAAGAGGAGAGCAAATTGAAGAAATGAAATTAAATCTTTATGTACTGACTCCTAAACGAATTATTTGGGATTGTGAAGTGAAAGAAATCATTTTATCTACTAATAGTGGCCAAATTGGTGTATTACCAAATCACGCCCCCATTAACACAGCAGTAGATATGGGTCCTTTGAGAATACGCCTCCTCAACGACCAATGGTTAACGGCGATTCTGTGGAGTGGTTTTGCGAGAATAGTTAATAATGAGATCATCATTTTAGGAAATGATGCAGAACTGGGTAGTGACATTGATCCAGAAGAAGCTCAACAGGCACTTGAAATAGCCGAAGCTCACTTGAGTAGAGCTGAGGGTACGAAAGAATTGGTTGAAGCAAAGCTAGCTCTCAGACGAGCTAGGATACGAGTTGAGGCTATCAATTGGATTCCCCCATCCAATTGAAGACAATCCAAAGGTTTCGTTGATACAAAGAAAAAGGAAAGAAGGGTAGAAAAAGTTATTAGATAGCGAAGCGAAGTAAGTCCAATGCTATCTAGTAATTTTTCTACCTACCTACCTACTATTGGATTTGAACCAATGACTCCCGCCGTATGAAAGCAATACTCTAACCACTGAGTTAAGTAGGCAATTTATCACCACAAAAGAAGCCCCATTACTTCGATCGATTATAGATCGAATCCTTTTTATAAGCAATACCGCTCCATTATTGGTATGTTTATGTTATTTGGTATGTTTATGTTATATAGTAAACGGATCAAAGGGTCTGGCATTAGAGAATATTCATCTTGACAAGAAATTCTCTATATGTTAAGATATCTCTGACAAGGGCTATAGCTCAGTTCGGTAGAGCAACTCGTTTACACGTGCGCCAATGCTTTTCAAGGGAACTTATTATGTAATGAACATAATTGACCTTATTGCAAAATCAATGTCTTACTTCATGGATTCGAAAGAATAGGAGAACAGTAGCCTGACAAAGAGTTGGTTCAGTTCGATTCAGGTGCCAATTCAATTCAGGTGCTTAATCAAATAGAACCCCTATGGATTTGCTAGTTGATAAGGTAAATATTCAGTCCACTCAATGCTAGGCGTAATGAGGATAAGGGCCTCCAAAAAACTTCTTTTCGTTCTATGAACTTTAAGGTGTATGAAGTCTCATAGTAAACTTTTGCAGCGGAACGATGGAGACTCCATTTCATTTAGGTTGATTTAATTTAGGCCGGAGGCAGACCTAAGTCAAGGTAATCCTCCTTTGAAACACTTTGGTATTGCTCCTAGATAGATCATAAGACAAATAATCAATCAGAGCACAGGGAGCCATCTTATTATCTTTCCATAAAGAAAAACTATGGCGGATTAACTGATCTTTACATCAGTTGATGAAAGAGCCCAATGCAGAAAAATGCATGTTGGGTCTTTGAAACAGTTCGAATCATTTCGATAATAATCCGTTTGATCTGTTTTACCGAGAAGGTCTACGGTTCGAATCCGTATAGCCCTAATATATACGTCTTTTTTTCCATTTTAGGATGGATATCTTATGTTTCCTTTAGTATAGTTTTCTTTTCCTTATTTCCTTATTAGTACTCGTTTATAGACTCGACGGTCGATTGCGCCATAGAATAGAGATAAAAGCATTACCATAGGCTCATTCATCAAAAATCATAGAGACAGGAAAAGAAAAAAGAATTTTGATCAAATCAATAGAAGGAAGGATCCCTTACCTGATTTGAATTCCATCCTCCTTCAAATAGGATATGCTCTAAGTACCTATTAGGATATGCTCTAAGTACCTATACTTTCCTATAATGACTGCAACGATTTTCTCCATTTTGCGAATTTGTATTTTGTTTGAAGTATATTACTATATATACATTATCTAAATCGATCCACTTTAAATAAAATAGAAAAAATCGAAAGAAACAAAACAAAGAGTAAATAATAAAACTGGATATTCTGTTTCATAATTCTGAAATAGAGTTCTTTTTTTTTTTTTTTTAGTATTACTCCTCATTAGGATGCATACATTAGTCATCCTATTTTAATTAGGTTCTAATCTAATTAGGAGTAAGTATTTTCTTTTTTATTTAATAGTCTCTGACTATCATTAAATAAAGGGTAGAGCAATTCTTTTTTCTAGAGATTCTAGAGAAAGCGAGACAAAGTGAAGCGAAAGAATTTTCTTTGTATAAGAATTAGGTCTATATCATATCTAAATATAAGGGAAATCCAAAAGAAAGGGAGTGGGGATTCCATTGGATGAATCCTTAAGGGAGACATATCACAAAAAAAACAAAGGCTAAAGTAAGCGCTCTTTGCTTTTGGTTTGAGCAAAACAGATTCTTGTTTCATTGAGGAAATGAGATAAGTTCTGGATAAATTGACAATGTCAACTTGAATTGACTAATTCATTTCTGCCTATTCCACATTAATGGGAGTACATTTATGTTTCTGCTTCACGAATATGATATTTTTTGGACATTTCTAATAATAGCAAGTCTTATTCCTATTTTGGTATTTTGGATTTCAGGACTTTTAGCTCCGGTTAGTAAAGGGCCAGAGAAGCTTTCTAGTTATGAATCGGGTATAGAACCCATGGGGGGGGCTTGGTTACAATTCCGAATACGCTATTACATGTTTGCGCTAGTTTTTGTTGTTTTTGATGTGGAAACGGTCTTTCTCTACCCTTGGGCAATGAGTTTCGACGTATTGGGTTTATCCGTTTTTATCGAAGCTTTCATTTTTGTGCTTATCCTAGTTGTTGGTTTAGTTTATGCATGGCGAAAAGGAGCCTTGGAATGGTCTTAACTGAATATTCAGACAAAAAAAAAGAAGGAAAAGATTCCATTGAGACAATTATGAGTTTGATTGAGTTTCCGTTACTCGACCAAACAAGTTCCAATTCCGTTATTTCAACTACACCAAACGATCTTTCGAATTGGTCAAGACTCTCCAGTTTATGGCCCCTTCTATATGGTACCAGTTGTTGTTTCATTGAATTTGCTTCATTAATAGGCTCACGATTCGACTTTGATCGTTATGGATTGGTACCAAGATCAAGTCCGAGGCAAGCAGACCTAATTTTAACAGCTGGTACGGTAACAATGAAAATGGCTCCATCTTTAGTGCGATTATATGAGCAAATGCCTGAACCGAAATACGTCATTGCTATGGGAGCCTGTACTATTACAGGGGGAATGTTCAGTACGGATTCCTATAGTACTGTTCGAGGAGTTGATAAGTTAATTCCCGTGGACGTCTACCTGCCGGGTTGCCCGCCTAAACCAGAGGCTGTTATAGATGCCCTAACAAAACTTCGTAAGAAGATAGCGCGAGAAATAGTTGAGGATCGAACTCTATGTCAAAGTCAAAAGAAAAATCGATCTTTTACTACCCATCACAAGCTTTATGTTCGGCGCAGTATTCACACTGGAACTTACGAACAAGAATTGCTCTATCAATCACCATCTACTTTAGATATATCTTCTGAAACTTTTTTCAAATCCAAAAGTCCGGTATCTTCCTACAAATTAGTGAATTAGGAGGGGTTCTTTTGTGCCGAAAAAGAAAGAGCAGTGCAGTCTTTCAAACTTGCATTTGAAATGTGAAATATTTATACAAAGGGGGAGAGATCAAGACAATGCAGCAGGGTTGGTTATCTAATTGGCTAGTCAAACATGACGTGGTTCATAGATCTTTGGGCTTCGATCACCGAGGAATAGAAACTTTACAAATAAAAGCGGGGGATTGGGATTCCATTGCTGTCATTTTATATGTATACGGTTACAATTATTTACGTTCCCAATGTGCTTATGACGTAGCACCTGGTGGATCTTTAGCTAGCGTGTATCATCTTACGAGAATACAGTATGGTATAGATAACCCAGAAGAAGTATGCATAAAAGTCTTTGCCCAAAAGGATAATCCTAGAATCCCGTCTGTCTTTTGGGTTTGGAGAAGTGCTGATTTTCAAGAACGCGAATCTTATGATATGGTGGGAATTTTTTATGATAATCATCCGCGTCTTAAACGTATCTTAATGCCTGAAAGTTGGATAGGCTGGCCCTTACGTAAGGACTATATAACCCCCAATTTCTATGAAATACAAGATGCTCATTGAATGATAATAAATTCATGTTCACTTATCCAACACAACTCCAGATTTTATTCAAATCAAGGAATATTTTTACGTTCTGTTCCTAGACGAACCGAAATACTTATTATATTAATTCCTATTATACAAAAAGGTCCAGATAGATTGAACAAAAAGGGCTTCATTTCGATTTTCCAATTTTGAAAATCACATATTCGTTTCCTTCGTATGAACAGAAAAATACAATGACTCAAAGAAGTTCCTACCACGAACTTTGTACCGCGCGTATTACTTAGAACAACTAGGAAAGTAGGATAAGCAAGAATAAAGAAATATTCTTCGGAATAGCGGCATACAAAATTAATAAGAAATGCAAAAATGAAGAAAAGGGCACCTAATTTCACCTCTTTCTATACCATAAAGAAAGGAACCAAAGATTTTAACCCTTTTCTAAAAAGAAAAAGAAGTGTTTAGAGATTTATCTACTTACTCTATACTATCTAGATTAATAATCTAGATTATTAATGAATATGTACCCCAATCCATCTCAAGATATTTGTATCAATATCTATATCTATTCGGTAAATTCTTTTATTTTCTGTGCCAGGAACCAGATTTGAACTGGTGACACGAGGATTTTCAGTCCTCTGCTCTACCAACTGAGCTATCCTGACCCTTTCTTGTGCATCATCTTAGTAGAGTATTTGCATCTATGTCAATTAAAGGGACTAAAAAATCAATAAAGTATTCAAAATTTGGAAATGGGGAGGGATAGTCCTATGCATTGTGGATGGCTTACTTAATAATACTTAAAAATCGAATTAATAATCGAGATTCCTTGCCGATACTCTACTCTAATAAAAAAGAAATGATCTATTTAATGAATAGCATAAGATTCATTGAGTTCTCGTCGCACTCCTTTGTGAAAAAGTAGAATGAGAAAGCTAATGAATCTTAAACCCATTGAAAAAAGTAAAAGAAAAAAGGATAACTACTGTGGTTAGGTAATAAAGGAGGGTTTGGGGATAGAGGGACTTGAACCCTCACGACTTATAAAGTCGACGGATTTTCCTTTTACTAGAAATTTCATTGTTGTCAGTATTGACATGTAGAATGGGACTCTCTCTTTATCCTCGTCTGATTAATCCACTTTTTTTTAAGATCTCGAAAACAAAACAATGAATTGAAGGATTTTATTATTCAATATTCGATTGGAATGGATTCACAATAATTCTCAAAAAATTCAGAATTTTTTATTTCATAATCATTCCTAATTTCATTCAAAAAATAAAATAAAGAACCTATATTATGATATGGGTTCTGTGATTAATCGTTTGCTATGTCAGTATTTATGCGTGTGTATTAGATGTATAAAGCCCTTATTTCTCTAATTTCGAAGAGGTTCTACTACCAACACAACGTAATTACTTCGATTCGTTAGAACAGCTTCCATTGAGTCTCTGCACCTATCCTTTTCCTTTGGGTTCTAGTTTAAGAACCACTTGTTTTTTTTTCAAAAAAAGGGATTTGGCTCAGGATTGCCCATTTTTCATTCCAGGGTTTCTCTGAATTTGGAAGTTACCACTTAGCAGGTTTCCATACCAAGGCTCAATACAATCAAGTCCGTAGCGTCTACCGATTTCGCCATATCCCCATTTTTCTTTTCTTTGAAACCAGGATTCCTTGTATAATTTCATCCATCTCTTAGTTTTTTTTGAATCATTGAATTCATTATTCGACGTAGTTTAGCAGCTCATCTCTATTTGAGAGACCCCGCTCACTTATTGCAATTCAGAATTGAATTGATTCTATCGTTGATATATTTGCAATTCAATCGGAATGAATATATCCAAAAGTTTTTCTCTATCCCGCCTCCCTCCTTCTTTTTTTAGAGTATTCAAAATCATACTATAACGCTTGATATTCATTCTTTTTTTTTCTAATCTGAATTCGAAATTTCATTTGCTATGATTCCATCTTCTCCTTAGTGAACTATTTATCCTTAAATTATTAACAAATAAAATAAAAAAAAAATATCTCAAAAATGTATATAATGATCGAATGAAAATGCCAAGAGATTCGCATTTTCTCTTTATTAATTCTTCATATATATTCTTCTTTTCTATGTATTAGATTATTCGTCCAATCCATATCAAATTGAAAATATCTGAAATTCAATTCAATATAGAATTTGGAATAGATTCCATTAGAAAAATCCATTTGCGAATTAGAGAAATAAAAAGAAAGTTCAAAAAATTCTATAATCCTATTTAATAATATCATTTAGTTAAGCATATCAAACTAACTTTATCTTTCTCAAATTCTAGTATTTTTTTTTTCTCTAAGTGGAACTTCCAATTTCGAACTAGGTAATAACTAAGATTAATAATTAAGATCTGACATTTTTGGGATTCCCTATATATATTTCTATTTGTTACACTATTTCTGTTATGTAAGCCCACTTAGCTCAGAGGTTAGAGCATCGCATTTGTAATGCGAGGGTCATCGGTTCAAATCCGATAGTCGGCTTTTTTCTCTATCAATGTTCCATGAACAAGAATTTCTCTTTTTCTCGGAATTAAATGGGGAATCCAGGGTCTATTATGTCGTTCTACCTTACAATTTTGCTAGATAAAAAGCATAAAAATAAATAATATATATACAAAAAATCCAGATATTAATGAAATTCCATTTTTTGTGGTACTTTAGTAGATTTTACTCTGTTTATCCTTTAGTTTAATTCAGTTTTAATTTCGATATATTCTGTAATGTAAATAGAATGAAATTTCTTGTGTAAAATGAAATTTCAATAAAATAAAAAAGGAGTCTTCATGTCCCGTTATCGAGGGCCTCGTTTAAAAAAAATACGCCGTCTGGGAGCTTTACCAGGACTCACTAGAAAAACGCCTAAATCCGGAAGTAATCAGAAAAAGAAATTCCATTCTGGGAAAAAAGAGCAATATCGTATTCGTCTTCAAGAAAAACAGAAATTGCGTTTTCATTATGGTCTGACAGAACGACAATTACTTAGATATGTACATATCGCTGGAAAAGCAAAAAGATCCACAGGTCAGGTTTTACTACAATTACTTGAAATGCGTTTGGATAATATCCTTTTTCGATTGGGTATGGCTTCAACCATTCCAGGGGCCCGGCAATTAGTTAACCATAGACATATTTTAGTTAATGGTCGTATAGTTGATATACCAAGTTTTCGTTGCAAACCCCAAGATATTATTACTACGAAAGATAACCAACGATCAAAACGTCTGGTTCAAAATTCTATTGCTTCATCCGATCCGGGCAAATTGCCAAAGCATTTGACGGTTGACACATTGCAATATAAAGGACTAGTAAAAAAGATTCTAGATAGGAAGTGGGTCGGTCTCAAAATAAATGAGTTGTTAGTTGTAGAATATTATTCTCGCCAGACTTGAACTTAACGAAAAAAGGAAAGGTTCATAGAATTTTTTTCCCTTCCCCTTTCCCCAAACTAAATCGACCTAAAACTCTTAATTCGTATTTTCCAGTTCACCTAGCAAAAATAGATTAACCCTAGGATCCTTTTTTCTTTTTTGTTATTTCCTCGATGTGTATTTTACATACCACGGTAATTTACTATAGAGAATTTTTATTAAATAAAGGTATTATTCTTGGAATAAATTGTTATTTAATTTGCTACACTGTGATCGCTAACATTGATGAATTAAGAGAAACGGAAAGAGAGGGATTCGAACCCTCGGTAAACAAAAGTCTACATAGCAGTTCCAATGCTACGCCTTGAACCGCTCGGCCATCTCTCCTCCATAATCTTATTATTAAAAATAAACTGAGTGAATAGCGAGTTTTCGTATTCCTACAGTACAGGTACAGCCACAACCGCTCGGGGATTCCATGGCTCTATTGGAAAAATTCCTTTTCATCTAAGTGGAAGGATCCTGTATTTTTTTTTTTTACTAGGAATTCTGCTCCCTCGAAAAGTTTTTCTTTGGGGAAAAGCAAAATAAAAAGAGAATGGAAGAATTCTTCTTATTCCATAAGAAAATAAAGGAACCCTAGAATTCTATTTGCATAAGGTACGTTACGCCATACAATCTAAATATAACAAAAGGGTATGGGGCAATTAATTACTTTGAAAACGCGAAATAGCTGATGAGAGAAGTTCTTGTTGAGAAATAGGAAAGTAGAATGAAATCCAGTCTTAGTCAAATATTCCGTATCTCCTCTTATCCAAACAGAAGGAAAAGGAGACAATTTGAGCTGAGCGGAAAATCCATACCTCTCTTATCCATTTAGAGCATATGGATCGATTTATAAGAATCGAATGTTTTGTTTTCATGTTATTTTGTGATAGAATGAAAAGAATTCTATATGGAATGGGTTGGGAATTATGCCTAGATCCCGTATAAATGGAAATTTCATTGATAAGACCTCCTCGATTGTAGCCAATATTTTATTGCAAATAATTCCGACAACCTCCGGGGAAAAAAGGGCATTTACTTATTATAGAGATGGTGCGATTTGACTCTTTTTTTTAGCCCTACCTACATCTCATTCTTACGAGAAAGAGAGAGGCATAGAGAGAACAAAATTAGTAAAGGAAACCCGCGCTTGGGGAAGGTGAGGTGAACTAACAATTCCTTCTGTCGTGTATCCTCGATTGATGTGGCCTCAGATGCTTCAATTGTAGATTTGAGTATTGAGCGAAAGGTTACACCTACAGGATAGGTTCTGTATTACAGGCCAATCCGACTCTACTAGTACCAATAGGCAGCATAGGGGAGAAAAGCACTACACCTCGAAATAGGAATCAACAAGAGAAAAACTTTGTTAGAAATTAGCCCTTTCCTGATTGGTATCAGGGTTGGGAAGAATGGTTGGGATAACAAACAACCATCAGGTTTGTACTTTGGATACCCTTATAACCATCAAAGGGCGTTGAAGTGGCTAATTCCTCTAAATAGGAGGCGTTGAGAACAAAGAAATTCTTGGAGCTATCGTTTTCCTCTAGCATTAATAGAATTCATTGGTGTTAAGAAAAACCTCTTGGGGGAAGGTTGGCTAGAGATTTCTTGGAAAAATACCAGCCCTCTTCGGTCCATAATGAGATGGGACTAATTCGATTTTTAGTCTATCGATTTTTCGCTTAGTACTATGTACAGAAGGGAGAAGCCGTATGAGATGAAAACCTCATGTACGGTTTTGGAACGGAGATTTTTTGAATAGAATGAACGACCGTAACGGATGTTGGCTCAATCCGAAGGAAATTATGCGGAAGCTTTGCAGAATTATTATGAAGCTACGCGACTAGAAATTGACCCCTATGATCGAAGTTATATACTATATAACATAGGCCTTATACACACAAGCAATGGAGAGCATACAAAGGCTTTGGAATATTATTTCCGGGCGCTAGAACGAAACCCTTTCTTACCGCAAGCTTTTAATAATATGGCCGTGATCTGTCATTACGTGCGACTATCTCCACTATAGAAAGAAGAAAAAAAAGAATGGAGGAAATTTTTTAGTAAATACTGGAAAAAAGGGCTTTCTACATAGGGATCGTCAAAATAACGATTTTACCCTATCAGCTGTAGGAAGGAAGGACACTTCACGAGAATCAAAATAGGAAGAAAGTAGAGCCTATACTACTATTCTATGGATAAAGCTGAAATTGATAGAGAAAACACCGTAAAGATCAATTAGTGAGCGACTGGGTCGATACAACTAAAAAAACTGCTTCATTATACCACGATATGGGACAAAATTTAGGAATCCGCTTATGTAATAAAGCCGATCCACTAAGGGATTAAGCAGCGGTGTAGTATCAGATCCCAAAGATAGTAAGTTCTTTTTTCTTTCTTATGGGAAAAAGTCTTTTTCGAGGATTCTATAGAAATTTCATATATGAAAGAAACGAAACCGAGATAGTTACCTTTCAGAAAATTCAAACGAAGCATATGGGTCTATCTATGCTCCATTCTTCTGAAGGTGGGAGAAAAGATCAAACTGATTATTGATCAAAATTAGGGTTTGAAACTTAGGTAATTCACTTCTTCTGCTTAACCCAAGAAGACATTAGATTTATTTTTGAGAAATCGAATTCAGTTAAGATAAGGGAAATTAAGATAGCAATTTCTGAGCCGTATGAGGTAGGAAACTCTCAAGTACGGTTCTAGGGGAAGGAACTGCCTATTCCGACCGAGGAGAACAGGCCATTCTACAGGGCGATTCGGAAATTGCAGAAGCTTGGTTTGATCAAGCTGCTGAGTATTGGAAACAAGCTATAGCGCTTACTCCGGGAAATTATATTGAAGCACAGAACTGGTTGAAGATTACGAAGCGCTTTGAATAAGACCACTCTCCATTTTCATAAAATGGGTGGTTTGGTTGTTGATCCATTAATCAAATAATTTAGGTAAGAAGATCAAATCAAGAATTTCATTATATCCCTTTCTTCTACCTTCGATTTTATATCATATTTCATAAGGATAAACAATAGGGATAGGCTCTGGAACAGAAGTAATAAAGCACATAAAAGGTGGCAATTTTAATATTCCTACCTAATATATCAGGACGGTCTTATTAATAACTCTAATGAGTTATCTTGAAATTTTGAATCGAATAAAAAAATCTATATTATGCTCACTCAAGGAAAGTAGATGTAGATAGGGGCTTATACCCTCAAAAAAAAAAAATACACTAGCTTCTTAAATTAAAACGTAAAAAAAAGATTTTTTTGTTACGGCGGGAAATAATTTTCCAGAATAACCAATGTCCGTTAGGCACCTAATCCTTATGTCATAATAGATCCGAACACTTGCCTCGGATTGACTTCAATATATAATTGTTCCAGTGAATAACTAAAAAAAAAAAAAATAGAAGGACGGTAGATAGTAAAGAAAAGGACTAATCACAATATCTATCTTTCAAAGATTCAATAAAAAGACAGTTGGCGGGTCTCTTTGTATGTCTTGTCCGGAAAGAGGAGGACTTAATGATTATTCGTTCGCCGGAACCAGAAGTTAAAATTGTTGTGGATAGGGATCCTGTAAAAACATCTTTTGAGGAATGGGCCAGACCCGGGCATTTCTCAAGAACAATAGCTAAGGGCCCCGATACTACCACTTGGATCTGGAACCTACATGCTGATGCTCACGATTTCGATAGTCATACTGGTGATTTGGAGGAGATCTCCCGAAAAGTCTTTAGTGCTCATTTCGGTCAACTCTCCATTATCTTTCTTTGGTTGAGTGGCATGTACTTCCACGGTGCCCGTTTTTCCAATTATGAAGCATGGCTAAGCGATCCTATTCACATTGGACCCAGTGCTCAGGTAGTTTGGCCAATAGTAGGGCAAGAAATTTTGAATGGTGATGTAGGCGGGGGTTTCCGAGGAATCCAAATAACCTCTGGGTTTTTTCAGATTTGGCGAGCATCCGGAATAACTAGTGAATTACAACTCT